TATTTCTCTTGAAATCATTTCAATGTTTTGTTTATTTTTACACACGCCTTTTTTTAGGGGGCCTACAGCCATTATGTGGCATAGGGGTTACATCCCGTATGAAACTTAATATTACACCACTTCTACGAATAGCCCTTAATGCTGCATCTCGTCCGAGACCGGGGCCCTTTATCATGACTTCGGCTCGTTGCATACCTTGATCCACTACCGTCCGAATAGCATTTCCTGCTGCGGTTTGTGCCGCAAAGGGTGTCCCTCTTCTTGTACCCTTGAATCCACAAGTACCGGCGGAGGACCAAGAAATTACCCGGCCTCGTACATCTGTAACAGTCACAATGGTATTGTTGAAACTTGCTTGAACATGAATAACCCCTTTTGGTATTCTACGCGCACTCTTACGTAAACCAATACGCCCATTCCTACGTGAACCGATTCTGGGTGCGGGTTTTGCCATATTTTATCGTCTCATAAATATAAGTCAGAGGTATATGGATATATCCATTTCATGCCAAAACGGATCTTTTCCGCTTTTTTTTATTTGTATATTGGGTCCCTTAGGGAGTCTCTTTTATTTTATAAAGATTATCCTTGTCTTTGTTTATGTCTCGGGTTGGAACAAATTACTATAATTCGTCCCCGTCTACGGATCAGTCTACATTTTTCACAAATTTTACGAACGGAGGCCCTTATTTTCATATTTGTCATTCCTTAACTGAATTTCAAATTTACTTATTTGAAGAAAATTAGTTTCTGGAAATTTGAAACTTTCGAATTGTATCCCTCCGAAAGGAATATTGAAGTTGAAAAAAAAACCACCTAATCGTTTGAATCCTTGTTTCGGAGTCTAGAAACTATATGCCCTTTGGTTGAATCATAATGACTTCTTTCGATTTTTACTCTATCTTCCGTTGGTATACGTATAAAACTACGTTGAATCCTTCCTGAACCATAACCTAGAATCCGATCTTCATTATCTAAATGAATCCGAAGCATACCATTCGGAAGTGATTCAGGAATTAAACTTTCATGAATCCAGTTTTCTTTTTTCATTCGCGGTAAAACCTCCTTGAAGTATTAACTAATGTAAGAGGAGAGTGAGAATAGAAACCCGTTCTTTATCTTTTTTTTTTTTCACAAATAGTAAAGTTCCATATCTTAATTTGGATATAAGAAAGCTTACCATATATAACACAAAATTTCTCCGCCGATTCCTTCTAGTCGGGCCTCTCGGTCCGTCATTATACCCCGAGAGGTAGAAAGAATTACAATCCCCATCCCACCTAAAATTCTAGGAATTCGTTGATAACTAGAATAGATTCGTAGACCGGGTCGACTGATCCGTTTTAAATTTAAAACAGTTTTACATGGACCTTTCCTATTCCTTCTATGCCGTAGGGTTAAAACCAAAAAATATTTGTTGTTTTCCTGATGTTTCCTCACATTTTCAATAAAACCTTCTCTTAACAGTATTTTAACAAGGTTTTCGGTGATGTTAGTAGATGGTATTCGAACTGTTCCTTTTCTATTCATGTCAGCATTGCGTATAGAAGTTATTATATCAGCAATAGTGTCTTTACCCATGATAAATTAAAATTATTGTTACCCCCGAACTTTGATATAATCAACATGCTTTTTTCTTTCTATTTTATGAATTGTTAAAGATATATGCGTGAGACAAATTTACTAATTAATCTAGTTTACTCTATTCATATTTTATTCAAATGCTATAATAGCATTAGAGTCTCCGTTTTATTAGACTTATAATACTTCAGGTGCTAATGAAACTATTTTAGTGAAATTTAACTGTCTCAATTCCCGTGCGATCGCACCAAAAATTCTAGTTCCTTTGGGATTTCCTTCTTGATCAATAACAACCGCAGCATTGTCATCATATCGTAGTATCATACCGTTGTCACGTTTGAGTTCTTTACAAGTACGTACAATCACAGCTCTGATCACTTCGGATTTTTCTAGAGGTGTATTTGGTATTGCTTCCTTGATTACAGCAACAATAACGTCACCAATATGAGCATATCGTCGATTACTAGCTCCTATGATTCGAATACACATTAATTGTCGGGCCCCGCTGTTATCCGCTACATTTAAGTGGGTTTGAGGTTGAATCATATCATTTTTTTTTTATTTGCTCTTTCACTGCGAAGGGGCTAAGTAAAAAAAGAAATATTGTTTGTCCAAAACAAAAAAAAAAAAGAAACCTATAATTTTGTTTTTTTTTTTCATTCAAAAGATTTCTTTTCTTTGGTTATACATTCTTATCCCGAAATAATGAATTGCGTTCGTATAGGCATTTTGGATGCCGCTATTGAAATAGCCTTTCTGGCTACATTTTCTGCTACTCCACCCATTTCATAAAGTATTCTACCCGGTTTAACGATAGCTACCCAATATTCGGGAGATCCTTTACCGGAACCCATACGCGTTTCCGCGGGTCTTACTGTAACAGGTTTGTCTGGAAATATACGTACCCATATTTTTCCGCCGCGGCGTACGTTTCGTGTCATTGCTCGCCGCCCTGCTTCTATTTGTCTAGACGTGATCCACGCGGGTTCAAGTGCCTGAAGAGCATATCTACCAAAGCAAATACGATTACCTCGATAAGATATTCCTTTCATTCTTCCTCTATGTTGTTTACGGAACCTGGCTCTTTTGGGGTTATAGTTGATGGTTCTTTTTCAATTTCAATTCCATCTCTACTACAGAACCGGACATGAGAGTTTCTTCTCATCCAGCTCCTCGCGAATGAAAAATAACAATTATAACATGGTATACATGTATTTAATGAATAATATACTGAATCGTGGGAGTCTTTGAGATTTTATCTAATATCTAATCTATTACAAATTTGTATATCTTGTTTTGATAGTTTATATAAAAAAAACTAAACATGTATTCAATTTCTATTTATTTATAGTTATAGATAATTATTTTATAGATTAGTTAGAGATAATAGATAATAATAATAGAATTTCGTTTTATTATAACGAGTATTTATTTTGTTTTGTCTTTTTTATTATCATATTATATTGGATCTATCAAAATTTAGAAATCCAATAAAATAAAAACTTTCGCGGGCGAATATTTACTCTTTCCATATCTATTTCAGTTGTAGGGTTATCCTATGACATGGCCTCTCAGAATAAAAGTGGATTGGTCCCGGGTTCGTTTCGCCATCCTACCCAATGAATTATTAGGATTCGTTTTCAATAGAATCTTCTGCATCCACGGGTTCCGTCGTTCCCATCGCTTCGCGATTAATGGTTAGGCCTGAATTCTACAGCGGAGCTCCTAATGAAAATGAAATGTGTTATTGAGTCAATTTTCTCAGTCTTTGTGGACCCAGGGCTCTTGACTTTTTTTGTTCTATGAACAAATTCATCGAATTATAGATCAATCAAATTAGTATTGATGCTTTATTACGCTATCCTTTATAAGATCGCTCAGAGACCTTACATATTGGAATCATATAGCATTAGTATTCTTTTTCTCTCTTTCTCTCACCCTTCCATTTATCTGCATTCTTTTTGTTATTGCTTCACAACTTAAAATCAGATTGGTTTTTCTTTTTTTGCTTGTTTATGCAAACAAAAATTCAGTTGCTACAATGATATGATCAATATATCATATCGTGACTAGTTCTTTAGATCCAGATAATATGAAGCGGTGAGTTGGTTATTAGTTCGATAGTTATTAGTTCATACTATGGGCCAGTCCGTTTTTTTGACTACTAACCCTACAAAAACCAACGAGTCACACACTAAGCATAGCAATTATATCAATATAAAAAAATGAATTGAATTTTTATTCAACCTTATAGAATTGCCCATTTTTTTTTGATTTAACAGAAAAAGAATGAAAGAGTTTGTCATTTTTTGCTTTTTTATTTCCGATAGAACGTAAAGACAAGTCAAATAAAGGCTTAGGCTTCCTCGTCTACAAATATCCAAATTTTGATGCCTAATACCCCATAGATAGTTCCAACTGCATAGGAACAATAATCAATTTTAGCTCGAATGGTTTGTAGAGGAACTCTACCCTCTCTGATCCATTCGACACGCGCAATCTCTTTTCCGTCGATACGTCCTGCAATTTGTACTTGAATTCCTTTTGTACCTGCTTGTTCAGTTAATTCAATAGCCTTTTTCATTGCTTTTCGAAATGAAACCCTATTCTTTAATTGTCCGGCTATAAATTCGGCGAGAATATTAGGGTGTCCATAAGGGTTTGTAATTCTTGTAAGAGCAATGTTGAGTTTTCGGTTTACACAATTAATTTCTTTTTGTACATCTATCTGCAATTCTTCGATTCTTCGAGGCCCACCTTTACCTTCTAGTAATAATTTTGGGAATCCCATATAGATTATGACCTGAATCAAATCGATTCTTTTTTGAATCTTTATGCATGCAATTCCCTCAACACCAGAGGATATTTGAATATTTTTTTGTACATAATTCTTGATCCAATCTCGGATTTTTTGATCTTCTTGTAGCCCTTCGGAATAATTTTGTGGTTGTGCAAACCAAAGAGAATGATGACCTTGGGTTGCACCAAGTCTGAAACCAAGTGGATTTATTTTTTGTCCCATAATCTCCCAATACTATATATATCATGACACGTCATATCCGTGTACTTACTTATTTTTATTTCTCCATACGTTGCCTTTGAAGTATAATATGGCGTATTTGGCTCCTTTATACTTCCTTTTTTATACTTCCTTTACAGATATATCTTTTAATCCAATAGTTATATGAAAAACGGGTCTTTTTATCGGATAACTACGCCCTCGAGCTCTAGGTTTTCATTTTTTCACAGTAGTACCCCTTCACGACTTCCGCTTTGCTAATGATTAAACTTGCTTCGTTTAAACCGACATTGTGAATAGCATTTGTTGCTGCAGAATAAACCAATTTAAAAATTGGATAACCCACTCGATAAGGCATAAGTTCGAGTCTCATACGTCTATCTTCGTATAAACGTCCACA